CGCCCGCCCGGTTTATGAGCCCCCTTCCGATTCCCTCACCCAATCTCATGAGAAGCAAGCCCAGCAGGCCCAGCCTTAGCCTGTCCCCAGACAGAGCCAGCCCTCACCAGGCTGGCTGGCATTGCTAAATGCTCCGCCGCGAAGCCAAGCTCTCCCGATCCCGAATACGACAGATGCGGAAGTGGCTAAAGAAGTCGGAGGAAGAAAGTTGTTGGGCAATTGTATGCGCGAGGGTACATTATAATTTGAGAATTGGCAACATTGACAGAAAGGGGAAGAAAAGGGGGTAGGAATAAACTTTTTTAGGTGTAGCTATACTAAAGTAAGTAGTCGGCCTAACCTTTGGTTCCCGTAACCAAGGTTTTCTTTCTCACTCCTTATGTTATGTACTTTTTCTTACTTAATCCATACTTTTTTACCTTCTCTGAAGTGTGGGGCAAAGGGTGCCCTCTACTTCTACTTCTAACTAAAGGCGAACTGCAAGCATTGCAAGCAAATAAAAAGCCCCCGCCCGTTTGAGTCGTTGCGAGCCGGAAAGCGTACCGGCAGTTTGAGTCGCGAAGGGGCCGCTTGCTTAAAAAATTTTTATTATAATAAATAATAATAAAAAATAGATATATAATTATATAATTATATCTATAAACTAAGAAAATCCGTTTTTTTTAATCCAATTGTTGAAGAGGAAGAAGCAGATAGAGCAAAGGCCTCCCCTTTCCGTCCGCTCTTCCCGAAGTGAGCGAATTGCATGTAGAGATCCGTAGGGGCTTATAGTTTAATTGGTTGAAACGTACCGCTCATAACGGTTATATTGTAGGTTCGAGCCCTACTAAGCCTACCACCCCCTTCTCTGCACCCGATACAAGGCAGTCGAAGTCCTCGCCACCCTGCAGATCTCAATCTAGCGACGGCACCTGGAACCACACAGCTTCCGCTGCCCTTCGGGCACGCCCCCTACGCTTACCACTCACCTACGCTCTTGCGGCATGCCCCCTTCGGACAATACGGCTTTCGTAAGTAATACGCGAAGCAGCTGAGCGATAGCTCTCTTCGATCGCTATATTCTTGCGATAGCGAAGGCGTGGTTCATCCTCTAAGAGAGAGTAGATGCGAAGATTCGGATCGAAGATCTTCGCTTGGGCCGTCTCGCGAAGATCGGCACTCGAAGGCTTGAGGAGCAGCCCGCTAAAGGGGAAGCCGTGGAGACGGCGGACTCGCCAGTCAGGCACACCGTGAGGCTGACTACAGCAGACCGGGGGGTTACAATTCCAGTTTTCCTGTTTTGTTTCAATTTCCGGGAATGAATGTAGGAAGTGCAGACGGGTGTGAACATTCAACCAAAGGCATCTTGGGTAGCTAAGCATTGTGGCCATCACAGTTCAAGCTACATATGGCTGGCGTACAACCTACGGCCAAAAGAAAAACAACAAAAAAGGATGCCGTACCTTTAGTCTAAGATTAGACAAAGAGCAAGGGGGCTATGAAGCACTGCCGGGTAGACCATGGCTCCAACCGGGGTGGTTCATGACTGGGCTAATAAAAAGCAGTCTCAAGCAGGGAAACGCGGGATGGAAGGCGGAAAAGACTTGGCTTTGTTTCACAGAAAAAGGACTAAGGAAATTTCGTTTCCGTAGTGGCGATGCGTTGACCTGGTTGAAAAATATATATAATATAAGGGCGATTCTGCTAGCCAAATCACACTAATGCGATTCATTCGCCCGGAGCAATTCAAACTCTTAGTAAGACTAGGCGGGCGACTCATTCTATTCTCTGGGTAGGTGAAGCGTCTAGCTTAGGGGGGCGCGTCGAATCGCTGAAAGGCCTTGGTGATTCTCCAATTTGGTAATCTGAAGATAGAAAACCAAAATGATTCCAAACTTAACTTCAATAGTCTCGTATCCACGCTGCCCCGACTCCAAACTCGATGTTTGTTAACTAAGCACAAACTCTTTCTTATCAAACAAACTCCTTTTTCGTTCCCTTGTACAGCCCTTACCAGGCTGTTTTAATTATGTGTTCTTTGCAGTGTATAGGAATGAGTTAAGCCAATGCATATAAATAGACAGGCCGGGCTCATCCTTTTATGTTGAGGTCGGTGCAAGTCTGTCTATGATTAAGAGTATAGGTGGTGTTGAAGCTGGCTTATTCATGCTAGTCATCTTAGAGCTATGAGTCAGAACAATGTTCACCAACTCTTTTATAGTAATCTTGTTCATATATCGAAAAGCTTTTGAATATGAGTTTTTAATTGTTATATTAAAGTGTTTTGTTGTTTCCTCCCCAAGGCAGCATTGCCGAGCGGGCGATCCCTGTCTTGTTTATCCAGCTAGCTTTTCTCCGTGGTACTCCAATTCTATTTGTGAGAGCTCGGCTACTTTTTGGACCTTAATTCTCAAAAAAAATGCCTACCTATAGAGCGCTGAGTTGAAGAGGGAACAAGTCCCAAGATGATAAGTGGGGAAAAAGTAAAAAAAAATCTCTTCAAACCTGAGCTTTTCGGTTC